TCAAAAAGGGGGGTTCCTCCTTTTATCGTTGTATGTGAAAGACATGTATTCTTCAAAATAGATCGTTCTTTTTAGTTATTATCTATACTTATTTCGTGTATGTGGATAATTTTATTAATATACTCTTTTTAATATACATTGTTTTTTTACTTTAACATATAAATATATAATAAACATACAAATATATATAATACAAATATATATAATACAAATATATTTATATATACATGTATATGTGATATATATATCACATATACATGTGCGCGCACATCACACATCATATATATAAATGACATGAGGGAAAAAAAATGGAAGAAAATAAGGGAAAATGAAAATTGATTAAGTCCAGAGTGCGGAGTATCATAAGATTTCTGATAAACATAAGTTTTTTTATTGGATTTCAATCCAATCAATCAGTTACACAACAAGTTAGGTAATTACTCCCTTCCCAAAATGAACTAGAATACCTAGGTATTTTTTTTTTCAGATATTTTTTTGTTGATTTCTTTTATTATTGTTCCTTTCTAAAAGGATAAAAAAGATAAGAATTGGTGAATCGAGAACAATTTGTAATTATAAGAAAAAAGAGTTTCTTTTCTTATGGAACATACATATCAATATGCGTGGATAATACCTTTTCTTCCACTTCCAGTTACTATGTCAATAGGATTTGGACTTCTACTTATTCCGACAGCAACAAAAAATATTCGTCGCATGTGGGCTTTTCCTAGTGTTTTACTCTTAAGTATAGCTATGGTGTTTTCAGCCAATCTGTCTATTCAACAAATAAATGGAAGTTTTATATATCAATATCTATGGTCTTGGACCATCAATAATGATTTTTCCTTAGAGTTTGGATACTTGATCGATCCACTTACTTCTATTATGTCAATACTAATTACTACTGTTGGAATCATGGTTCTTATTTATAGTGACAAGTATATGTATCACGATCAAGGATATTTGAGATTTTTTGCTTATATGAGTTTTTTTAATACTTCTATGCTGGGATTAGTTACTAGTTCAAATTTGATACAAATTTATATTTTTTGGGAACTTGTGGGAATGTGTTCTTATTTATTAATAGGGTTTTGGTTCACACGACCAATTGCAGCAAGTGCTTGTCAAAAAGCTTTTGTAACTAATCGTGTAGGGGATTTTGGTTTATTGTTAGGAATCTTAGGTTTTTATTGGATAACAGGTAGTTTAGAATTTCGGTATTTGCTCGAAATAACTAATAACTTAATCCAGAATAATGGGGTCAATTCTTTATTTGCTACCTTGTGTGCTTCTTTATTATTCGTCGGTGCAGTTGCTAAATCCGCACAATTCCCCCTTCACGTATGGTTACCTGATGCTATGGAAGGACCCACTCCTATTTCGGCTCTTATACACGCTGCTACTATGGTAGCAGCAGGAATTTTTCTTGTAGCTCGGCTTCTTCCTCTTTTCATAGTCATACCTTATATAATGAATTTCATTTCTTTAATAGGTGTAATAACACTATTATTAGGGGCTACTTTGGCCCTTGCTCAAAGAGACATTAAAAAAAGCTTAGCCTATTCTACAATGTCTCAATTGGGTTATATTATGTTAGCTCTAGGTATAGGTTCTTATCGAGCTGCTTTATTCCATTTGATCACTCATGCCTATTCAAAAGCTTTATTGTTTTTGGGATCCGGATCTATTATTCATTCAATGGAACCTATTGTTGGATATTCACCAGATAAAAGTCAGAATATGGTTCTTATGGGTGGTTTAACAAGATATGTTCCAATTACAAGAACTACTTTTTTATTGGGTACACTTTCTCTTTGTGGTATTCCACCTCTTGCTTGTTTTTGGTCCAAAGATGACATTCTTAATGATAGTTGGTTGTATTCACCAATTTTCGCAGTAATAGCTTATTTCACAGCAGGATTAACCGCATTTTATATGTTTCGGGTATATTTACTTACCTTTGATGGGTATTTCCGCGTTCATTTTAAAAATTACAGTAGCACGAAAAATGGTTCGTTCTATTCCATATCTCTATGGGGAAAAGGAACTCCAAGAGGAGTCAATTCAAATTTACTTTTATCAACAATGAATAAAAAGGTTTCCTTTTTTGCAAAAGAAA